GATTGAAGCAATTTTGCATCCAGTTTACACCTGGAAGACTTATTTATAAATAACAATCTTACTGGTATACAATTACAATGTGAATAAAATGAAATTACAGAATTCTATAGTATAACCCTATAACTAGTACAAATAAATAAGTACTGTAAAGGAAAAAAGAAAAGAAAAGAAAGAAAAACCCTACCTTTTGTATCAGGGAGATTTAAATTAACCTTACTAAAGATATCCCGAAATAAAAAGAGCTACTATTATTACCCTTATAAAATCTCATATTTATACATAAAATTATAGTAGATGTGATATACTAGCCAATTTTTATAATATCTGGTTTTATTGAACACTAATTTAATTAGACCTAATTTTATTTTCACAAAATTAGTTTTAGATTTAAAAGGATAAGCTTTTAAATTATTAGAATAAATTATACCTACCTAAAAATAAAGTTAAATACGCTTATTTTAAAACAAATAACAAAACTATTTGCTTAAAATCTAACAATTACAATAAATATGCCATAAATAACCCCAAAGTACCAACAATAAACCTATAAGTATAAATAAATATATAGTAACTAGTATAATTAACAAACTACTACATAATATACCAAACATTTTAAAGAACTCGGCAAACCTATTTCCCGCCTGTTTATCAAAAACATCGCTTAAAGATATAATTTCAAGTAGAACCTGCTCCCTGAACATAAATTAAAGAGCCGCAGTATTCTGACTGTGCGAAGGTAGCAAAATAATTTGTTTCTTAATTAGAAACTGGAATGAATGGTCTAACGAGGAAAAATCTATCTCAAAATTTAACTAAAAATTAACATATAAGTTAAAAGGCTTATATACTTTAGCAAGACGACAAGACCCTATAAAACTTAACCTTTTAATAATATACTTAGAATATTTCAACACAAGGATTTAACTGGGGCGGTATTTATATAAGATATAACTATACAATTACAAACATGTATGAATGAAAAAATAAATCTTAATTTAAACAGAAAAAAAAGTTACTTTAGGGATAACAGCACAATACTATTTAAGAGCTCTTATCGACAATAGTGATTGTGACCTCGATGTTGAATTGGGACTCCATCTAAAAGCAGATATTTAGAAAGAAAGTCTGTTCGACTTTTAAATTCCCACATGATTTGAGTTCAGACCGGCGCAAGCCAGGTTGGTTTCTATCTGCTAAATAAACCAAAACAACTTCTTGTACGAAAGGACCGAAATTGTTAAATAATTTACAGATAAGAATAAATTTAGTACTTATTCTATAAAATAAGTTATTAAGACTTAATCTTATCTTATATTTTCAAAATACATACTTTCTTAGCTAAATAACTACATTAATCGGAAAGGACCCTCATCTTTCTTTAATATACTGCTTACACATAACAAACCAATAAATAAATAAACAACAACAAACATGTATATATACATGTTAAGAATTATAGAAACATCAACCACACTATCCAAGTAACCATTAGAACTATATAAATAATTAAACGATAGAAACTCAATTATAAAATCCCCAAACCCTACAGTAAACAATATTAACATTGTAATAAAAACAAAAACCATTTTAAATAAATCCAATTTACTTACTTTAAGTCCCGCAACTAAAGAAACAGCATAAGCAAATAACACCAATACCCCTCCCAAAAATACAATCAATAAAATATAACAAAACCACACAGTCGATTTACTTAAACCAACTAAACACCCTACTACTAAAGTCTCCACTATCAAAACAATCATTATAGAAAACGGAGTAGAACATATTAAAAAAATTAAACCCCCAACCATTACCAGCCTTACAAATACTCCTACTAATCACAATACAGAAAGTAGTTTAATTAAAATATTAATTTTGGATATTAAAGAAAAACCATAATTTCCTTTCTGAATCCTTCAACTAAGATCAAACCATATTATACTACTAATATTATTCTCATTTGGAGTTATAGGATTTATATTTAGATGAAGACATATCTTAAACACCTTAATTTCACTGGAGTTTATAGTATTATCCATTTTCCTTACAATAGAACTACTAATAACAGGAGACATCAAAGAAACCTACCTCATTCTATTTTTTTTATCTATTGCTGCATGTGAAGGAGCTCTAGGATTAAGAATTATAGTATCCTTTACACGATCTAAAGGAACTGAACTATCCGACAATTCAAACATTCTACTATGATAAAATTCATTATAATAACTACGTTGCTTGTATTCAGATGTACATTTTGAGTAAATATAACACTATTAACAGGAACTGTAATAGTAGTAATATCATTCTTGTGATTTCACCAAATAGAAAATTTTATACCAAACTGTTTATTTATTTGAGACTTCCTAAGAATACCTTTAATTTCATTAAGAGTATGAATCACACTTTTAATAATTATAGCTAGATTTAAAATTAACCAATTTAACAATTTTAAATCAATATTCCTGATATCAGTATTCTTTCTTATATGGTTCCTAGTACTAACGTTTAGAACACCTAATTATATAATATTCTATATTATATTTGAAGCATCATTAATCCCTACATTTATACTAATCCTAGGATGAGGATACCAACCAGAACGAATTCAAGCAGGTATATATATATTACTCTACACAATCACAGCCTCCTTACCACTTCTATTACTATTAATTCTTACAACTTCAAAAAATAATTCAACAAATATACTAATATTAAGAATACTACCTTTCAAAAGATTCTCATCCATAGTTATAATGCTAACTTTTATAATAGCGTTTTTAGTAAAACTACCATTATACTGAATCCATTTATGACTTCCTAAAGCCCACGTAGAAGCTCCAGTAGCAGGTTCCATAGTTTTAGCGGGAGTATTACTAAAACTAGGGGGGTACGGTATAATACGATTAAGAAGAAAAATTATACATGAATTAACAAAATTAAACTGAACATTAATAACATGATCATTAATTGGAGGCTCCCTAGTTAGTATTGCTTGCCTTCGTCAAACAGACATAAAATCTCTAATCGCATTATCGTCAGTAGCTCATATAGCAATAGTAGCTGGAAGAATCATTACATTAAAAATATGAGGCAATAATGGAGCTATATTTATTATAATAGGCCATGGATTTTGTTCGTCAGCACTATTCTACATTGCCAATTTATCTTATGAACGAACCCATTCGCGAAGACTAACACTAAATAAAGGTATACAAACCCTTGCCCCAACCTTGACATTATGATGATTTATTTTATGTGCAGCTAATATAGCTGTCCCTCCTTCAATCAACCTACTAGGAGAGCTAAATTCAATCATTAGTCTTCTAGCAATTAGCAAGTTAAATACAATCCCAATCAGGCTTTTAGTGTTTTTCGCAGCCAGATATTCTCTCTATTTATATATTTCCACCCAACATGGAAAACCATCCTCAATATTAACAAATTCTCACCCCTTAAATTCCCTAGAATTTTTAACATTAACACTTCATGTAATCCCCTTATTCATTTTAATTATATCTCCTGTACTATTCCAACCCTTTCTGTGTTTAAGTAATTTATAATAAAATAGTAGAATGTGACACTACAAATGCATGCAATTGCCTTAAACACCTGTCTAGGAACAAAAGTCACCTCAATATCTTCACTATTACATTCTTAAAACTTCTCTAGACCTACCTTAATAAAATAAATACAATAAAAATTATAAGAAACCTAATTAAATATAATTTAACCCTATTATATTGAATACTCAAATTTAAATTAGACCTATACCTAAGACTCTTATATAGGCCTTGACCACCAAACATTTCACTCCATCCCCCATCTAATCATTTTAACAATTTAGAAATATCTATAAATATACTACTAATAACCTGTCCCCTTACATAAGATAAAAATCATATTTGAGTACAAAATAAAACCAATGTTTTCTTTTCATAAATATATCCTATAGAAGGAAATAAACTAATAAAAACACCAACCACCACTCCTATTAATACAGTTATAATAGTTATTAATTTTAACCTAGGACAAAGGACAACTAAAACAGGAACTGGAAACATTCACCAAATAAACCAAGCCCCAAACATAACGGCACCAATACTCAATATAATTTTAGATACCCACATAATTTCATCCTCCTCTTTGACTCTAGTTATAACTCCTATAGAAGAAAACTTTATCATACTAAAATAACTTAGACGAAAAGAGTAACAAGAAGATAAACCAGTACTGAAACCAAGCAATAAGAAAGCAATAATACCTAAATCTTCCATCAAAATACTCTCAGCAAGCAAGTCCTTTGAATAAAATCCAGCCAAAAAAGGAAACCCACATAGAGCAAAATTAGATAAATTTAAACAAAATCCAGTAAAAGACAATCCAACAATCATACCCCCCCTATCACGAAAGTCCTGACTACCATTACTTTCATGAATCAGCTTGCCACTACATAAAAATAACAAAGCCTTAAACACAGCATGTATGACTAAATGGAAGAAAGAAAGAAGATAAAACCCTACAGCCAAAGTAATTATTATTATTCCTAATTGACTAAGAGTTGACAATGCAACAACCTTTTTCATATCAGTCTCAAAATTAGCCCTAATACTCGCTATTAAGGTAGTTAAACCCCCTACTACAAATAAAAACAAATTCAAACCAGTTCTTATTAAAATTGGACTAAACCGAATTAATAAATAAACCCCAGCAGTAACAAGAGTAGAAGAGTGAACCAATGCCCTAACAGGTGTAGGGGCTGCCATAGCAGCTGGAAGCCAAGCAGAGAAAGGTATTTGAGCCCTTTTAGTTATCCCCGCTACTAACAAAAAGCACATAATATAAGCAGTTAAATAACTATCCCTATTTAACCCAGACATAAATCTTCAAGAACCTAAGTCTATTATCAAACCAATACTTAAAATAATAGCAACATCTCCAATACGATTAGATAAAGCAGTAATCATACCAGCAGCATTAGACTTTTCATTCTGGTAATAAACCACTAAAACGTAAGAAACTACACCTAACCCATCCCAACCAAGCAAAATTCTAACTATGTTAAGACTAAAAATTATAAACATTATCCTAGCCACAAACAACATAACTAACCCCAGAAAACGATTGATATTAAAATCCCCTCTTATATAGCTACCTCTATAATAAACTACAGAACAGGAAATAAACCTAACAAACCTTATAAAAATCAATGATATCCAGTCAAAATACAAAGTAAATATTATACTAATTCCATTAATACTCAAAATATCAAACTCAATAACCAATCTTTTTCTACAAAAAATAAAAAATAAACCTATCACTAAACTAGACAATCTAGTTAATCCTAATAAAAAAGAATAAATTAAATGAAAGTAATATTTTAGTAACAAAGCTTTTATAGTTTATATAAAATTTTATCTTTGTAAGTTAAGGAAGGAACACCTAAAAGCTCTGATCACAAACATTCGAAAAAATAATCCTCTAGTTAAAATTATTAACAATTCCTTAATCGATATACCATCACCAAGAAATATCTCATACTGGTGAAACTTTGGGTCCCTACTAGGTTTATGTTTAATAATTCAACTACTATCCGGTCTACTACTAGCATCTCATTATATTAACCATACAGAAATAGCTTTCCAAAGGGTAGTACACATTTGCCAAGATGTAAATTACGGATGACTTATACGAACAATTCATGCCAATATAGCATCTTTCTTCTTCATCTTCATTTACATTCATACAGGACGAGGAATTTATTATGGATCTTACAACTATCATCACACATGATCTATTGGAGTAAGAATCCTATTACTACTAATAGCAACAGCATTTTTAGGATATGTTTTACCCTGAGGACAAATATCTTTCTGAGGAGCGACAGTTATTACAAGACTCTTATCATCTATTCCATATGTAGGGACAGACTTAGTACAATGACTTTGAGGAGGATTCGCAGTTGACAGAAGAACCCTAACACGATTCTTCACCTTTCACTTCGTAACCCCATTTATCTTAACAGCTATAGTGATTATCCATATTATATTCCTCCACCAAACAGGATCTAATAACCCTCTTAGAACCAGTAACAATCTGAACAAAATCCCATTCCATAACTACTTCACTTTCAAAGATATTATAGGTTTCCTTTTATGTATATTAGTATTATTATATATTTTAATACTTCACCCTTACTACTTAGGAGACCCAGAAAACTTTATTCCAGCTAATCCATTAGTAACTCCTCCACATATCCAACCAGAATGATACTACCTATTTGCTTATGCCATCCTTCGCTCCATTCCTAATAAATTAGGGGGAGTAATTGCTCTAGCATCTTCAGTATTTATTCTTTATCTACTTCCTTTAACAAATTTTAAAGAAAAACGATCCCTTTCATTTTATCCTTTAAACCAAATACTATTTTGGATATTCATTACTACTATTATACTACTTACATGAATCGGGGCACGCCCAGTAGAGGATCCATATATTACAACAGGACAAATTCTAACATTCTCATACTTCCTATATTTAATTTTAGATCCTCTTATCAGTATATATTGAGACAAAATCATCAAATAAAGGTATAAATGTAAGTACACTTATAAGAAGATTAGAAATCTTCCAAAATCTACCTTAAATAAAATTTTAAGTCAATAAGACTATTAACCTTCAAAGTTAAAAGTGAAATAAATATTTCAAATTTTAATAATACTCATTTTCTAAAATCTGATACATTTTATTAACAATTTTTTTGTGTGAGTATATATACCTCCTCAAATTTATATTCTCATCTTAGCATATATTCATACTATCTCTTATCACATAATAATGTTATTCTTAATTAAATATTTTATTATATCTCTCACATTGTTCTCCTCATTCTATTCTTCTCCATCCGGACTTCGTCCCTTTCTCTCTCTGCTCCTAGTCCGTATGGAAGAAGATAAGACTCGTCTCTATTTACCCCACATTCTACCTCTAGCCTTCCCTCCGGGATTGCTCACTCACGTTCACCCCGTTCCAAGCACCTGCTTTCCACTGCTACTGGCGTAGCGGGATCACTGCGTTCGCACCGTCTCTCGGTAGTGTTCAGTTATTAACCTAATACCTTTTTCCCCCCCCCACATTATAAATTGCTAACTCCATCATACCAGATCAAATACCAGCTTGCAAATTAATTATTTACTCCGCGCTGAAACCGCGACATGTTAATTTACACCCTACAAGCGGAGCTACTTAGAACTACTGTTGTAAATAGTTTAAAAAACTTTCACCTATCACTCGGCCACTAAGTATAAACTTATAAAGATACACCTTCCGATACATCTACTATGTTACGACTTGTCTCTAGCAATAATTTGAGAATGACGGGCGATTTGTACATACTTAAGATTAAAATCATTAATATATATTAATTATTAATTACTATCAAATCCAAACTTTAATACCAATTTCACTATATCTAGAATTACAATATGAAATGTAACCCATCCCAACTTAGTTATACGCTGCACCTTGATCTGACATTATCGAATTATCGTAATTAATATATATCTGATAATAAAATTACAAACGACGGTATACAAACCTTAATACTAAGCAAGATATTCGTGGATCATCATTTACTAGACAGGTTCCTCTGATAAAATTAAGTACCGCCAAACTCTTTAGGTTTGAAGACTATAACTAATACTACCTTTCTAAAGTCCTGGAATAACAGGGTATCTAATCCTGGTTTATACCCAAAATTTTTCAGCTTCATATAATATAATAAATTATTAAAATATAAGATTTTACCCTTAAAAATAAAAATTTTATAAAAGTTAACAATAACTGTAATTAAACAAATTGCAAAGTCCATGGTCTAACCGCGACTGCTGGCACCAATTTAACCAACTAATCCTTATTACTAAATCTAGATCAACTAATGTATTAATCCGCCATACTGAGAATTAAAAAATTATAGACAATCTACTTACAGCACTAAACTTATTTAACAACACACAACTTCCCTAATAATATTTCATGTATTTGTAACTAATACTCAATTACTGAGCCAGAGTTAAACTCTTCTTATTATAAAAGTAGGAAAATCCAATTAAATCTGTAACAAAGACTCGCCTCTATTTTGGCTTTACTCTTTCTGCTTTTAACCTCATATAGTTAAAAAATTATATTAAATTCCGTTTTAATTATCAAACACATTATCCTAACTTTAGCAGTACTAGTGAGAGTAGCTTTTATTACCTTATTAGAACATAAAATCCTGGCTTACACACAAAAACGGAAAGGACCAAACAAAGTTGGTTATAAAGGATTACTACAACCATTCAGAGATGCGATCAAACTTTTTATTAAAGAACCTATTTACCCTGCTAAAAGAAATTTATACATTTTCATTTTAAGCCCTCTACTTATATTTTCAATTATACTAATTATATGATTCTGCTACCCTTCATCATTCTCTATAAGAGAAATCTACCTTAGAATTATTCTTTTTCTTTCCTGCCTGAGAATTAGAGTATACTCGTCCTTAATAGCAGGATGAGCTTCAAATTCAAAATATGCCTTATTGGGAAGACTTCGAGCTTTAGCCCAAACAATTTCATATGAAGTAAGATTAGCTTTAATTTTACTAAGTTTTATTGTAATCACATCAAGCTACTCAATAGAAACTTTCTCCAAAACTCCATCACAATGATTTATATTTATGTCTATTCCATTAAGATTAATCTGGTTAATTACTTGTTTAGCAGAAACAAGACGAACTCCTTTTGACTTCTCTGAGGGAGAATCAGAACTTGTTTCTGGGTTTAATACAGAATATAGATCAGGAACATTTGCTCTATTTATTATAGCAGAGTATGGAAATGTTATATTTATAAGATTCTTATTCGCACTAATATTTATAGGAGGAAGCGAAAGACCTTTATTTTCAATTAAACTAACCACTATTGCATTCACATTCATCTGAGTTCGAGGCACACTTCCACGTATACGCTATGATAAATTAATGTACCTAGCATGAAAAGTATTTCTACCCGTCTCCTTAAATTACCTTTTATTCTTCACTAGTATAAAGACTATCTTCATCACTTACTGGTAAAGAAATAATTATTTCTCCTTCTAGGCCGAAACTAGACGTGACCTACACTTTTTACCACTTAAAACTAACACACTTGTATCTTTAAAATGCAAATTTAATATTTTCATTAAACTATAGTTTTAAATTAAATTTTCCATTCCAATAGACCAGCCCCTCACTCATAATACAATCCAGCTAACAATACAAAAATAAAACCTATATTTAATCACAACCAAGAAATAAACTCAACCCTTAAATCAGAGATAATAATTGGCAACAACAAAGTAATCTCTACATCAAAAATTAAAAATACCACAACAATAAAATAAAACCGAAGAGAGAAAGGAACTCGAGCTGACTCTAATGGATCAAACCCACATTCAAAAGGAGACAACTTTTCCCGATCATAATCTAATTTACCTCCTAATGAAATAGCTAACATTAGTAAAATAATAGAAATCAACATTATAAATAATCCTAAAAAATAAATAACAAACAATAACCCCTCTAACTTAGACCTCTTGGTTGGAAACCAAATATACATTATTTATACTAAAGAGTTTATCTTCCTCACCAATAAATAGAAATATATAAAAACAACCATACAACGTCTACAAAATGTCAATACCAAGCAGCAGCCTCAAACCCAAAATGGTGTTCTATACTAAAATGCCCCTTTAACACTCGTAATATACAAACCCTTAAAAACAAAGTACCAATAATTACATGTAAACCATGAAACCCAGTAGCCACAAAAAAAGTACAACCATAAACAGAATCGGCAATAGTAAAAGAAGCCTCGTAGTATTCAAATGCTTGTAAAACAGTAAAATAAAACCCCAAAAAAATAGTAATTCCTAATCTCTGAATTAAATCCCTACGATCATCTTCAATAAGACTATAATGAGCCCACACTACAGTACAACCAGAAGTTAATAACACCCTAGTATTTAATATAGGTACAAGCATTGGATCAAAAGGATCAACTCCAGTTGGAGGTCATATTATTCCTAACTCTACGCAAGGAGATAAGCTCCTATGAAAAAAAGCCCAAAAAAATGAAAAAAAAAATATGACTTCAGAAACAATAAACAAAATTATACCTCATTTTAACCCTGAAACCACTTTTGTAGTATGAAGACCTTGAAATGTACTTTCTCGGACTACATCACGTCATCACTGAACTATAGTAAGTAAAGTACCAATAATACCTAAACACAATACATCCATAGAATAAAAATGAAACCAATTAACTAAACCTCCAGTAAGTAATAAAGCACTTAAAGATCCAGTTAAAGGCCATGGCCTTATATCCACAAGATGGTAGGAATGTAAATTAAATTTAATATTTTTTATCATTAAAGTTCACTTAAATATAAAGTTATCAGTACAACAAACACATATGATTGAATAACAGCTACTGCACTCTCCAATACCAATAAAACTAACTGACCAACTACAATCAACCCTCTAACTTTTATTAAGTATACCCTAGCAGACCCTCCTATTAAAGCCAACAGTAAATGGCCAGCAATCATATTAGCCGCCAATCGTACAGACAAAGTAATAGGACGAATAATATTTCTAATACTCTCAATAATAACCATAAAAGGTATTAAAACAAAAGGAGTTCCCTGAGGAACTATGTGTACAAGCATATGTTTAGTATTATAAACTCACCCGTATAAAATGAAACCTAATCATATTGGCAAAGCCAACCTTAATGTAAGACTAAGATGACTAGTAGCAGTAAAAATGTATGGTATCAATCCCATTACATTCCTTATCACAATAAAAAAAAAAAAGGAAATAAGTGAAATAATTAAAAACAACCTTTTTACCCCTAACAATAATTCTATCTCAGCCTTCAACTTATTAGTAACCCTATTAAATACTAATAAACTTCGATAGGGTACAATCCAGTAAACTAAAGGTAAAAATAAAATTCCTACTAAAACAGAAATCCAATTAAATCTAAACACAAATCCAGTAGCAGGGTCAAAAATAGTGAATAAATTTAATATCATATTATCAACCTCATTTTAAATCACTTAAGCTAATACTATTAGTATTATATACACTTAGCCTCACACTCCCAAATACTGAGAAACCAATAATAAAATAAATAAGATAAGAAGACAAAAAATAAAACATTAATATAGTTCAAGATATAGGAGCTATTTGTGGCAACAAAAGCTATCCAAAAGATATCTTAGGACTGACAGACCTACATTAATAAATAACTAAGCTTTTGATTTATTATTCTAAAGATACCCAAGATAAAAAAGAACCTATGTCTACCCTTTCAATACTAATAGGTATAAAACTATGATTAGCACCACAAATCTCAGAACACTGACCATAAAATAAACCTGGACGAGTAATTATAAATCTAGTCTGATTTAATCGACCTGGAACAGCATCTACCTTAACTCCTAAAACAGGCACAGTTCATGAGTGAATTACATCTGCCGCAGTCACTAATAACCGAATCTGAGTTAATATTGGCAAAACAGTTCGATTATCAACATCTAATAATCGAAAGGAAGAAGAAACTATTTCCTCCTTTGGAACTATATAAGAATCAATCTCCTTATTTAAAAAGTCTGAATATTCATACCTCCAGTACCATTGATGTCCTGTAACCTTTAAAGTCATACTAGGATTGTCTACCTCATCTAATAGATACAATAAACGAAGGGAAGGAAAAGCAACAAAAACCAAAATAAAAGCAGGAAGAATAGTTCAAATAATTTCAATTCACTGCCTATGTTCCAAAATACGTCTGTATAAAGAACTGAATAAAACACTAAACATTATATAACCAACCAACCTAACAATAGAAATTAAGACAATTATAGTATGGTCATGGAAATAAATTAACTGTTCTATTAAAGGAGAAACACTATTTTGTAAGCCTAGCCTATTTCAAAATGGCAAATTTATTATATGAAAGATAAGCTAAATTTAAGCTAATGGGTTCATACCCCATCAATGAGTGAATCTCTTTCAAATACTTAAGTCAATTCCATCTATTACATTTATTACTATAATAGTGTATGGAATTTTCATTTCTTTAGTTAGAAACTCCTGATTTGGAGTATGAGTAGGAATAGAAATAAACCTTATGACCTTCATCCCCCTTATAATTAAAGGAAAAAGAAACTTAAAACCTGAAGTTAGACTAAAATATTTTTTTATCCAAGCCATAGCCTCTCTTATTTTCCTCCAAATAAGAATAACAAGGGAAGTATTTTTTTTGAGTCTAGAAAATATTATTTTTATATCATTAATAATAAAAATAGGAATAGCACCTTTTCACTTCTGATTACCTCTAGTGTTAGATGGTCTAGAATGACTACTAGTTTTTTTACTATTAACTATTCAGAAAATAATCCCATTGATAATTATCTTTTTTCTTTTACTAACAAAAATAATAAAAATTAGATACTTTATAATCATCATCTCAGCTATAGTAGGGGCCAATGGGGGTGTAAATGAAATGTACCTACGTAAAATAATAGCTTTCTCTTCTATCAGACACATAGCTTGGATAATGACAGCTATACTTAAAAAGACAATAACATGATTTTTTTACTACTTCATTTACATTATTATCACAGCAAGTATTTTAATTTTACTATTTAAACTAAATTATTTTCACATCAACCAATTATCTGATAGTAATATAACTCTAAAATCAAAATTTAGATTAGTATTCTGCCTCATATCTCTAGGAGGATTCCCCCCTTTACTTGGATTCTTAGCAAAATGAGCAGTAATTACAGACGCAATAAATTATACCTCAGTTTACATTTTAACAATTTTAATTATTTCAAGACTAATCACATTGTTTTATTACATGCGAGTCAGACTTATATTATTCACTCTATCATCACTAAGCTCGTCAAAGTTTAATATTATCTCCATTCCACTTAATTATGAAAAATTAATTATATGCTTAAACTTAATTGGCTTTACTATAAGAGGGTTATTCTGAACTTTAAACTAGACTTTAGCTTAAACAAACACCTTCAGATTTGCAATCTAAATCTTTAAAGTCAACAAAGGGGGAATACCCATTAATAAATTTACAGTTTATTGCTTTAATCAGCCACAGTGTTATTTACGCAACGATGATTTTATTCAACAAACCATAAAGATATTGGCACCTTATACTTTGTATTAGGAGCTTGAGCAGGAATAGTAGGAATAGGCTTAAGTATAATTATTCGTACAGAATTAGGACAACCAGGGAGATTTATCGGGAACGACCAAATTTATAACGTTATCGTGACAGCACATGCATTTGTAATAATTTTCTTTATAGTAATACCAATATTAATTGGAGGATTTGGAAACTGATTAGTTCCTTTAATACTAGGAGCCCCAGATATAGCTTTCCCCCGTATAAATAATATAAGATTCTGGCTTCTACCTCCATCATTATTATTATTATTAAGAAGAGGAATGGTAGAAAGCGGAGTTGGTACTGGATGAACAGTCTATCCCCCTTTAGCAGCAGCAGTTGCACACAGTGGAGCTTCCGTAGATTTAGCAATCTTTTCTCTTCACTTAGCAGGAGTATCCTCTATTTTAGGTGCTGTAAATTTTATCACTACAGTAATTAATATACGAACAACTAGATTTGATCGAGTAACATTATTCACATGGTCAGTACTAATTACAGCAGTATTATTACTTCTATCTCTACCAGTTTTAGCAGGAGCAATTACAATACTATTAACAGACCGAAATTTAAATACATCTTTTTTTGATCCCAGAGGAGGAGGAGATCCAATCCTTTATCAACACTTATTTTGATTCTTCGGACATCCAGAAGTATATATTTTAATTTTACCAGGATTTGGATTAATCTCTCATATCGTAAGACAAGAATCAGGAAAAATAGAAACTTTTGGAACACTTGGCATAATCTACGCAATAATCGGTATTGGAATTTTAGGATTCCTTGTATGAGCTCATCATATATTCACAGTAGGGTTAGACGTAGATACACGAGCATATTTTACATCAGCAACTATAATCATTGCTATTCCTACTGGTATTAAAATTTTTAGTTGACTTAGAACATTACAAGGAACCTCCAACGTATCCTCACCATCAATACTATGAAGACTTGGATTTGTATTTTTATTTACTGTAGGAGGATTGACAGGAGTAGTGTTATCCAACTCCTCAATTGATATTATTTTACATGATACTTACTATGTAGTAGCCCATTTTCATTACGTATTATCTATAGGAGCTGTATTTGCCATTTTTGCTGGTGCAGTTCACTGAGCCCCATTAATAACAGGTTTCACTATAAATAAACTGTGACTACAAATCCAATTTTTAACTATATTTATTGGTGTTAACCTAACATTCTTTCCTCAACATTTTTTAGGATTAAATGGAATACCACGACGATACTCAGATTATCCAGATGGCTTTACATACTGAAATATAATTTCATCAATTGGATCCCCAATCTCTATAGTATCCAGATTTATCTGATTAATAATTATCTGAGAAATGCTAACATCTCAGCGCCCTGCCCTATTTCCTACAAGACTAAGATCTTCCCTAGAATGATTACACCTAACTCCCCCAGCCAGACATAGGTACCCAGAAATCCCATTACTAACTAATAAACCTATTTTCATAACTAATCCACATTCATTCCCTTATATTTTATCTAAATAAACCCTCTGATGTGGCAGAAATTGTATAAGATTTAGGTTCTTACCATGAAATAAAATAATTCCTTCAGAACCTCCGATGTGGCAGAACATTGCCTAAGATTTAAGCTCTTATCACGAAGTAATTCCTTCGGAATTATCTTTCGGTGTAAGAGCATATAAAATTTTGATTTTTAAGGAAATTAATTTAAAGATAAA